GTTACTCACAACAACCAGATTTTCGTCGGTATATAATCAAAGGATCCATGCGTGCTCAAAGACGTAAAACAGTTATTTTGGAAATGTTTCAAGCAAATGTGCATTCCCCGCTTTTTTTGGATCGAATAGACAAAACATTCTTTTTTTCTTCTTTTTATATCTCTGAAATGATGAATCTCATTTTTAGGAATTCGGTGGGGAGAGAACCAGAATTGAGAATTTCGCATTTTGATTTTGAGGAGGAAAAGACAAGGGAAAAAGAGAAAAAAAACGAAGATAAAAAAGAGGAAAATGAATGTATAGCAATATCAGAAACTTGGGATAGCATTATATTTGCTCAATCAATAAGAGGTTTGATGTTAGTAACCCAATCTTTTCTTAGAAAATACATTGTATTGCCTTCATTGATAATTGCTAAAAATATTGGCCGTATGTTATTATTCCAATACCCCGAATGGTATGAGGATTTGAAGGAATGGAATAGAGAAATGCATGTTAAATGCACCTATAATGGTGTTCAATTATCAGAAACAGAATTTCCCAAAGATTGGTTAACAGACGGTATTCAGATAAAGATTATATTTCCTTTCTGTTTGAAACCTTGGCGAAGATCTAAAATACGATCTCATCCTAGAGATCAAATAAAAAAAAAAGGAAAAAAAGAAAATTTTTGTTTTTTAACAGTTTGGGGAATGGAAGCGGAACTCCCTTTTGGGAGTCCCCGAAAACGACCTTCCTTTTTTGAACCCATTTATAAGGAACTCCAAAAAAGAGTTAGAAAGGTGAAAAAGAATTTCTTTCTACTTCTAAAAGTTTCAAAAGAAAAAACAAGATGGATCATTAAAATACTTCTAGTTCTAAAACGAATAATGAAGGAAATTCAAAAAGTAAACCCAATATTCTTATTTGAATTAAGCAAGGCGAAAGTATATGAAACGGATGAAAATGGAAAAGATTCCGAAATAAAGAATAAGATTATTCACAAATCAACCATTCAAATCCAATCCATGAATTGGACAAATTATTCACTCATAGAAAAAAAGATGAAAGATCTTTCTGATAGAACAATCACAATCAGGAATCAAACAGAACGAATCACAAAAGACAAGAAAAAAATAATTCTAACTTGTGATGATAAAAGATCGAAATCACAGAAACATATTTGGCAGATATTCCAAAGAATAAATATACGATTAATACGTAAATCACATTATTTTATGAAATCTCTGATTGAAAAAATATACATAGATATCTTGCTATGTATGATTACCATTCACAGGATCAATTTCCAATTTTTCTTTGAATCAACAAAAAAAATAATCAATAAATCCGTTTACAACGATCAAACAAATCAGGAAGGAATTGATGAAAGAGATCAAAATACAATGAACTCTTTTTCCACTATAAAAAGGTGGTTTTCGAATACTAATATTAGTAATAGTACAAAAATGTATCATGACTTATCCTCCTTGTCCCAAGCATATGTATTTTACAAATTATCACAAACCCAATTACTTAACAAGTATCACTTGAAATCTCTACTTCAATATCAGGGGACTTATCCTTTTATTAAGGATAAAATCAAGGATTATTGTATGACGCGAGGAATATTTGATTCCAATTCAAGACATAAGAAAATTCATAAGTCTGGAATGATTGAATGGAAAAACTGGTTAAAGGGGCATTATCAATACAATTTATCTCAAACCCAATGGTCGCGGTTAGTACCGCAAAAATGGCGAAATAGAATCAATCAACATTATAGGATTCAAAATAAAGACTCAATTAAATCGGATTCATATAAAAAAGAAAAAGACCAATTAATTCATTACGTGAAACAAAATTACTATGCAGCGGATTCATTGACAAATCAAAAAGAAAAATGGAAAAAACACTACAGATATGATCTTTTATCACATAAATATATGAACTATGGGGATAAGAGGAATTTATATATTTATGGGTCAAGATTACAAGTAAACAGGGTTCTCCAAATTCCATATAATTTCAATAAACCGAAATACGAATCATTTTTTGTATTGGTAAGTACAGCTATTAGTGATTATCTAGAAGAAAGATATATTATTGATACGCATAAAAATCTAGATAGAAAATATTTTGATTGTAGAATTCTCCATTTTTGTCTTAGAAAAAATATTGATATTGAGACCTGGACCAATACACATATCGGTACCAAAATTGATAAAAATACTAAGACTGAAAAAAGAATCAACAACAAATTGAAAAAAAAAGATATTTTTTCTCTTACGATTCATCAAGAAATCAACCCATCCAATAAAAAAAGTATTTTTTTTAATTGGATGGGAATGAATCAAGAAAGAGTTTATCGTACCATATCAAATCTAGAATCTTGGTTCTTCCCAGAATTTGTCTTACTTTTTGATGCATATAAGATTAAACCATGGATTATACCAATCCAATTACTTTATTTTGACTTGTATTTTTATAAAAATACAAGTCAAAATAAAAACATCAATATAAATAAAAAAAAATATCTTAAATTAGAAAATTTCAACCAACAAAAAGATGAACAACAGGAACAAGTAAATCTTGTATCAGATATACGAAAAGAAAACAAAAAAAAAGATATTGAAGAGAATTACGCGAGATCAGACATTACCATTAAAGAAGGTAAAAAGAAAAAACAATCCAAGAAAAACAAGGAATCAGAACTAGATTTCTTCCTTAAAAAACATTTCCTTTTTCAATTAAGATGGGATGACTCCTTGAACCAAAGAATGATCAATAATATCAAGGTATATTGTCTCTTACTTAGACTGATAAATCCAAAGGAAATTGCTATATCCTCGATTCAAAGAGGAGAGATGTATATGGATGTAATGCTAATTCATAAAGATCTAGCTCTTACAGAATTGATAAAAAAGGGAATATTAATTATCGAACCAATTCGTCTATCTATAAAAAAGGATGGAAAATGGATTATATATCAAACTATAAGTATTTCATTGGTCGAGAACAATAAACACCAAACTAATAGAAAATGCATAAAAAAAAGATATATTGATAAGAGGAATTCGGATAAACCCATTGTACGATATGGGAATATGCTTGTGAATGGGGACACAAATTTTTATGATTTCCTTGTTCCTGAAAATATTATATCTCCTAGACGTCGTAGAGAATTGAGAATGTTAATTTGTTTCAATTCCCATAATTGGAATGTTACGGATAGAAATAGAAATCCATTATTTTGCAATGAAAACAACATAGGAAACTCTGGAAAATTTTTGGATGAGGACAAGCATCTTAATACGGATACAAAAAAATTCATTAAATACAAATTTGTTCTTTGGCCCAATTACCGATTAGAAGATTTAACTTGTATGAATCGCTATTGGTTTGATACCAATAATGGCAGTCGTTTCAGTATGTCAAGGATACATATGTATCCACGATTTAGAATTATTTAATTTAATAGTATATTTCCTATATCATATATATCTATATTCCGTGACATTTTCGGTATATGAAAGCCGAAAGATGTACGCATATGCTATGTTATATTTTGGTAAATGATACGGATTGAATGGTATATCAATTCAATTGGATATAGGAATAAATAAATTAGCGGAATCCTTTTAGATAGAAAGAAATTTTTTTCTTTCGTTAATGCGGAAACATATTATCCCCTTCTATCCAAATCAAATTGAAAATTTGATTTGGATAAAATAAAGAAGTAGTATATGAATAAATCCAAATTTTTGTGTGTACTAGATTAAAATAACTGGCATAATTCTTTTTTTTTTTTTTTTTTATTTTTCCTGATCGGAAAAATCCATGAAAAAGAAAGAAAAAGGATAGAAAAATTTTTTATGGTCAAAAATTCATTCATTTCCATTATTCCACAAGAAGAAAAAGAAGAAAACAAAGGTTCTGTTGAATTTCAAGTATTCAGCTTCACCAATAAGATACGGAGACTTACTTCACATTTGGAATTGCACAAAAAAGATTTTTTATCGCAAAGGGGTCTACGAAAAATTCTAGGAAAACGTCAACGGTTGCTGACTTATTTGTCAAAGAAAAATGGAGTACGTTATAAGAAATTAATTGGTCAGTTGGATATTAGGGAGCCAAAAACTCGTTAATTTAATCGTTTGAATTTTTTTTATTTTTAGTAGTATTTGATTTTTCGTTTTGATGAGCCTCGTTTTGGGGAATTCATGGAATAATGAATTAAGGAAGAAAAGATATGACAGTACCGGTTACAAGAAAAGATCTCATGATAGTCAATATGGGGCCTCACCACCCATCAATGCATGGTGTTCTTCGACTAATCGTTACTCTCGATGGTGAAGATGTTATTGACTGTGAGCCCATATTGGGCTATTTACACAGAGGAATGGAAAAAATAGCGGAAAATCGAACAATTATACAATATCTACCTTATGTAACACGATGGGATTATTTAGCTACTATGTTCACAGAGGCAATAACCGTAAATGCACCAGAACAATTGGAAAATGTTCAAGTACCTCAAAGAGCTAGCTATATTAGAGTAATTATGCTGGAATTGAGCCGTATAGCTTCTCATTTGTTATGGCTTGGACCTTTTATGGCGGATATCGGTGCACAGACTCCCTTTTTCTATATTTTCAGAGAAAGAGAATTGATATATGATCTATTCGAAGCCGCCACAGGTATGCGAATGATGCATAATTATTTTCGTATCGGAGGAGTAGCTGCTGATCTACCTTATGGATGGATAGATAAATGTTTGGATTTCTGCGATTATTCTTTAACAGGAGTTGTTGAATATCAAAAACTTATTACGTGGAATCCCATTTTTTTGGAACGAGTGGAAGGAGTGGGCATTATTGTTGGAGAAGAAGCTGTAAATTGGGGTTTATCAGGACCGATGTTACGAGCTTCTGGAATCCAATGGGATCTTCGTAAAGTTGATCATTATGAGTGTTACAATGAATTCGATTGGGAAGTACAATGGCAAAAAGAGGGAGATTCATTAGCTCGTTATTTAGTACGAATCGGTGAAATGAAGGAATCCATAAAAATTATTCAACAGGCTCTAGAAGGAATTCCTGGAGGACCTTATGAAAATTTAGAAGTACGACGCTTTGATAGAGCAAAGAATTCCGAATGGAATGATTTTGAATATAGATTTATTAGTAAAAAACCTTCACCCAATTTTGAATTGTCGAAACAAGAACTTTATGTGAGAGTGGAAGCCCCAAAAGGAGAATTGGGAATTTATTTGATAGGAGATAATAGCGGTTTCCCCTGGAGATGGAAAATTCGTCCGCCCGGTTTTATCAATTTGCAAATTCTTCCTCAGCTAGTTAAAAGAATGAAATTGGCTGATATCATGACGATATTGGGTAGTATAGATATCATTATGGGAGAAGTTGATCGTTGAAATGATAATTGATACGACAGAAGTACAAACTATCAATTCTTTTTCTACATCGGAATTTTTCAAAGAAGTGTATGGACTAATATGGATTGTACCCATTTTGACCCTTATATTGGGAATCACAATAGGGGTACTAGTAATTGTGTGGTTAGAAAGAGAAATATCTGCAGCGATACAACAACGTATTGGGCCTGAATATGCTGGCCCGTTGGGAATTCTTCAAGCTATAGCGGATGGGACTAAACTACTTTTTAAAGAGGACCTCCTCCCATCTCGAGGAGATATTCGTTTGTTTAGTGTGGGACCGTCTATAGCAGTTATATCAATTCTACTAAGTTATTTAGTAATTCCTTTTGGGTATCGTCTTGTTTTAGCCGATCTCAGTATAGGTGTTTTTTTATGGATCGCCATTTCCAGTATTGCTCCTATTGGGCTTCTTATGTCAGGATATGGATCGAATAATAAATATTCCTTTTTAGGTGGTCTACGAGCTGCTGCTCAATCTATTAGTTATGAAATACCATTAACTCTATGTGTGTTATCAATATCTCTACGTGTGATTCGTTGGAATATGAACTTTGAACCTCTCTTCTAGAAATAAAAGAAAAAAGAAAGAGGTTCAATGTATTGAATAGATGTTTTCATTTTTTTTATTCAGCATTCGGGTTGATGAGTTAAACCAGATAGTTATATGAGTGAAACTAAACAGCTTATAAATTTGTAGTAAGAAGAAAAAATCTCATTCCCTATGTACAAGAATAAAGTTGAAGTAAACATAAGTAGTGTAAACTGCTTACCCCAAGATTAAGATTTTTTGATTAGTCATCATATCTTGAAGCGGGCGCAAACAAAAGATCAACTGTATGGAGTTTCTACTACTGTCTCGTATGTATTACTCTATACCGGGGATCAATCAAAAGTTAGTGGACGGTTAGGAACACCAAGGTACACAAAGGATTAGTAATGGAGATAATGTAAGGTATCAAAAAAGAGGTATTTCCTCATAAAACGAATCATAATAAGGACTTGAAATTGGTAGAAATGATCAAGTAGTACTTCCCTACGATTCCGATCTAGAGTATGCTCCTATTCACTGGTTAAAGAAATGACTATCAAGAACGAATTAATCCTTTATTTTTTTTTTTTAGTATCCTCCTCTGAGAGAGAAGAACAGGAAAAAAGAAATGGAATGCAGTAATTGAATGAATAATAATAAAAAAAAAAAGGGATCCTTATTTATTCTTTTCTCTATCCATATTTATACATATCGAATTCTTATCACGATTCATGAACTAATGACTAATTCTTTTTATTTTGTATTGATTGATATAAGGAGTATTTTATTGAAATATTAAGTTATTACCGAACAAAGATAAATTCTTATTGTAAAGGATGAGATCAATTCGGAAGCACTTTTTTTTTTTCTTATTCTAGCAGACAGAATTCCATTGGTATAATTTGGGACTTTCCGATGTATCTTTATTCTATCTACCCAACGATGGCGATAATACCGAACCCGTCCTTACATTTTTTTTGTGGCCATCGAGGAGCCGTATGAAGCTGAGGTCTCACGTACGGTTTTGAAATAGCGATGGGAACAGTGATGTTATTATCGACTATGATTATCTAACAGTTCAAGTACAGTTGATATAGTTGAAGCACAGTCAAAATATGGTTTTTGGGGGTGGAATCTGTGGCGTCAGCCTATAGGATTTATTGTTTTTCTAATTTCTTCTCTAGCCGAATGTGAGAGATTGCCCTTTGATTTACCAGAAGCGGAGGAGGAATTAGTAGCAGGTTATCAAACCGAGTATTCGGGTATCAAATACGGTTTATTTTATCTTGCTTCTTACCTAAATTTATTAGTTTCTTCATTATTTGTAACAGTTCTTTACTTAGGTGGGTGGAATTTATCTATTCCGTATATATCCATTCCTGAGCTTTTCGGAATAAAAAAAATCGCTGGCATTTTTGGAATGACAATGGGTATCCTTATTACATTAATTAAAGCTTATTTGTTTCTCTTCATTTCTATCACAACAAGATGGACTTTACCTAGGATGAGAATGGACCAGTTATTAAATCTTGGATGGAAATTTCTTTTACCTATTTCTCTAGGTAATCTGTTATTAACAACTTCTTCCCAACTTGTTTCATTATAAATAACAGAATATGATAACACTATTTTAGATTCATAATCTCTATCAAACAAGAGAAAGAAACGTCAATTTTTTCATGTATATCTACAATATGTTCCCTATGGTAATTGGGTTCATGAATTATGGTCAACAAACAATACGAGCTGCAAGGTACATTGGTCAAAGTTTCATAATTACCCTATCCCACACAAATCGTTTACCTGTAACTATTCAATATCCTTATGAAAAATCGATCACACCAGAGCGTTTCCGGGGTCGAATCCACTTTGAATTTGATAAATGTATTGCTTGTGAAGTATGTGTTCGTGTATGCCCGATAGATCTACCCGTTGTTGATTGGAGATTTGAAAGAGATATTAAAAAGAAACAATTACTTAATTATAGTATAGATTTTGGGGTTTGTATATTTTGTGGTAACTGTGTCGAGTATTGTCCAACAAATTGTTTATCAATGACTGAAGAATATGAACTTTCTACTTATGATCGTCACGAATTGAATTATAATCAAATTGCTTTGGGTCGATTACCAATCTCAATAATTGGAGATTACACAATTCAAACAGTTATGAATTCGACTCAAATAAAAATAGACAAAGATAAACCCTTTGATTCAAGAACAATTACTGATTACTAAGATTTTGTTTTGATATAAAGGATCCAAGCTTTTTATTTTGGGTAGTCAATAACTACAAATAAAAACTAATAACTATTGATTGTTGAGAATCACTCTTTGATTTAAACTGAGAATATATTTTTCGTGATGATTTCGAAATAGCAAATTTCAACTACATATTCCAACCCCTCTTTTCCTTTTTTTTTTTTTTTCTTTCGGATAAATATAAATAAAGTAGGATTGGCCCGATAATTTTATCTATATCTACATTAATCCATATTCAAATTCAATTCAATTATAAATGTATCATATACAATATTATATACAAGAAAAAAAAATAGGGTAACCCCTTTTCCTTTCCTGGACCATTTATTTAGTAAAGTTAAAGTAAGGTCATGAAATAGTTAAAGTTATTTATTTTGTATTTTATACATAATGGATTTACCTGGACCAATACATGATATTCTTGTTGTATTTCTGGGGTCAATTCTTGTATTAGGGGGTCTGGGGGTAGTATTATTTACTAATCCAATTTATTCTGCCTTTTCGTTGGGATTTGTTCTTGTTTGTATATCCTTATTCTATATTTCATCGAACTCCTATTTTGTAGCTGCCGCACAGCTCCTTATTTATGTGGGAGCCATAAATGTCTTGATCATATTTGCTGTAATGTTCATGAATGGTTCAGAATATTCCAATAATTCCTATTTTTGGACCATTGGAGATGGGGTCACTTCGATGGTTTGTACAACTATTCTTTTTTCACTAATTACTACTATCCCAGATACGTCATGGTACGGAATTATTTGGACTGCAAGATCAAACCAGATTATGGAACAGGACCTAATAAATAACGTTCAACAAATTGGGATTCATTTATCAACAGATTTTTATCTTCCGTTTGAACTCATTTCTATAATTCTTTTAGTTTCCTTGATAGGTGCAATTAGTATGGCTCGACAATAAGCAATAAAAATACTTAACTTAATAATGATTCTCAATTCTTAGAATTCTAACTAAATTAGAAATAAATAAATAGAAATTCTTAGTTAAATCTATCTACCGTCAATATCTTCTTTTGTTGTGTAATTGTTCTATATCTAATCAATTGAATCGGTTGAATTGTTGTTCATATTGAAATGAATCGAGATTGATAAGGAGTTAGTCAATGATGTTTGAGCATGTCCTTTTTTTGAGTGTTTATTTATTTTCTATCGGTATCTATGGATTGATCACAAGTCGAAACATGGTTAGAGCGGTTATGTGTCTTGAGCTTATACTAAATTCGGTTAATATCAATCTTGTAACATTTTCTGATATATTTGATAGTCGCCAATTAAAAGGAGACATTTTCTCAATCTTTGTTATAGCCATTGCAGCTGCTGAAGCAGCTATTGGACTTGCTATTGTTTCGTCGATCCATCGTAACAGAAAATCAACTCGTATTAATCAATCTAATTTGTTAAATAATTAGTGATAATCATCATATATAATTTAAATAAAGACACAAAAAAATATTTAATAGAATTAAAATACTATTTTTTATTGAATTTGAATGCAATTCAATTTTATTGAATTGCATTTTTATATTTATATTGAAATAATGATGACTAATTTGTTGGCCAATTAATTTTAATTCGCATGTGCAACTCGTATTATCATAATTGTTGAAACGAAAATCAAAGTCTCTTGACCTTTTCTCATAAACAGATTGATTTAAGAAATATATTGATTGTTTTTAATAAACCACTGCTTCGTCTGGTGTCTACAATATTACAATATATAATATATGATTCATTTACTACTAATTTGATTTGACCAGATCGAAAATCTTTTATGTTCAAAACTGGAATTTATAGATCCAATGTCACATTCAGTAAAAATTTATGATACATGTATAGGGTGTACTCAATGTGTACGAGCTTGCCCCACAGATGTATTGGAAATGATACCTTGGGACGGATGTAAAGCCAAGCAAATAGCTTCCGCGCCAAGAACCGAGGACTGTGTAGGTTGTAAGAGATGTGAATCCGCCTGCCCAACAGATTTTTTGAGTGTCCGTGTTTATTTAGGGCCTGAAACAACTCGCAGCATGGCTCTATCTTATTGATACGTTACAAAAAACTCCACTTGAATCATTTGTGATTCCTCTTTACCGACAAAAGCCCGTGCTCAACAAAATATATTATTTTGAGGACGGGCTTTTCTGGTCAAATCAAAACGTATCTTGTCTTTATCACGAGTTATTTTCCTTGGTTAACAATACTTGTTGTTTTACCGATATTCGCGGGTTCTTCAATTTTCTTTTTCCCTCATAGAGGGAATAAGATGGTTAGGTGGTATACCTTATGTATATGCTTGTTAGAACTCCTTCTTACGACTTATGCATTCTGTTATCATTTCCAATTGGATGATCCATTAATGCAATTGAAGGAAGATTCTAAATGGATAGATGTTTTTGATTTCCACTGGAGACTAGGAATCGATGGACTTTCCATAGGACCCATTTTACTGACAGGATTTATCACTACTTTAGCAACTTTAGCAGCTTGGCCAGTTACTCGAAATTCGCGGTTGTTCTATTTCCTGATGCTAGCAATGTACAGCGGTCAAATAGGATTATTTTCTTCTCGAGACCTTTTACTTTTTTTCATCATGTGGGAGTTAGAATTAATTCCTGTTTACTTACTTTTATCCATGTGGGGGGGAAAGAAACGTCTCTACTCGGCTACAAAGTTTATTTTGTACACTGCAGGGGGTTCCATTTTTTTCTTAATAGGAGTTCTAGGTATGGGTTTATATGGTTCCAATGAACCAACATTAGATTTTGAAAGATTAATTAATCAATCATATCCTGTGTCGTTGGAAATAATATTCTATTTTGGCTTCCTTATTGCTTATGCTGTAAAATTGCCGATTATACCCCTACATACATGGTTACCTGATACCCACGGAGAAGCACATTACAGTACATGTATGCTTTTAGCGGGAATCCTATTAAAAATGGGCGCATATGGATTGATTCGGATCAATATGGAATTATTACCCCACGCTCATTCTATATTTTCTCCCTGGTTGGTGATAATAGGAACAATGCAAATAATCTATGCAGCTTCAACTTCTCTTGGTCAACGTAATTTAAAAAAGAGAATAGCCTATTCTTCTGTATCTCACATGGGTTTCACAATTATAGGAATTGGTTCTATAACCGACATGGGACTCAATGGAGCTATTTTACAAATGCTCTCTCATGGATTTATTGGTGCTGCACTTTTTTTCTTGGCGGGAACGAGTTGTGATAGAACACGTCTTGTTTATCTCGAAGAAATGGGAGGGATATCTATCCCAATGCCAAAAATATTTACCATGTTCAGTAGCTTCTCGATGGCTTCTCTTGCATTGCCAGGAATGAGTGGTTTTGTTGCGGAATTTGTAGTATTCTTTGGACTAATTACTAGTACAAAATATCTTTTAATGCCAAAAATGCTAATTACTTTTGTAATGGCAATTGCAATGATATTAACTCCTATTTATTTATTATCTATGTTACGTCAGATGTTTTATGGATACAAGCTATTTAATATTCCAAACTCGAATTTTTTTGATTCTGGACCACGAGAACTATTTCTTTCAATCTGTATCTTTCTACCCATAATAGGTATTGGTATTTATCCCGATTTCGTTCTCTCGTTATCAGTTGACAAGGTACACGCTATCCTATCCAATTATTATCATAGATAGTGTTTCATTAATGAGACGGAAGGAAAGTCTTATAATTCTTTGAATTATATATTTTTAAAATCGCTTGCTGTACTGTATAATGAAAAAAGGAATAAAATGAATAAGAATTGTAATTAGATACATCTCGAGTTTTTGAGAACCATTTCAATTTGAATGATTCCTTGATTCAAACGGTTCTCAAAAACTCATAAAAACAAACTCTCGTTATATATGGGATGATGTTTTTATCTTATGTATTCTTCATGTAGTTTATTCAATTAGATGTTTATGTGAATGAACCATAACTATGTAGACCTATTCCTAATAGATTGATCCCAAAATAGCATATCCAAATTATAAGAAATCCTGTAGAAGCTACAAGTGCAGAATTCGTACCTTTCCAATTTATATTTGTTCTAGTATGTAAATAAATCGCGAATATGGTCCAAGTAATAAATGCCCAAGTTTCCTTGGGGTCCCAATTCCAATAGGATCCCCATGCCTCATTAGCCCATACTGCTCCACAAAGAATACCTATGGTTAAAAAGGTAAACCCTAGACTAATGACACGATAACTCCAATAATCCAAACGCTCAGTTAATTGATATTTGTAATAATTTAGAAATGAAGGAAAAGAAGTGTTTTTTAAAACACTTCTTTTTTCATTCAAATATTCAATCTCACCAAAGCCAAAGAAAAATGATTTAATTAAGAAATTATTGCTTTTACAAAAGATATCGATGTTTTTTCGAAATGTAATGACTAGAAGAGCAACTGATAATAATGATCCGCATAAAAGAGCTGCATAGCTCAATAACATCATACTTACGTGCATCATTAACCACTGAGATTGTAGAGCAGGTACTAATATTGCAGATTGATGCATTTCAGTTGAAAGACCCGACATGGCAAAGCCTTGAGTCAAAATGGTACTTGGTGCAATTATTGTGCTTAAATCATTTTTAAGGTTACGTAGCTTGGGAATTATATGAATAATGAAGAAACTACATGAAAGGAAGATTAATGACTCGTATAAATTACTTAATGGAAAATGTCCCGAAGAAATCCAACGAGAAACTAATAATCCTGTTATAGAGAAAAAAGTGGCTATCATCCCTTTTTCTGACCAATCACGTAATCCTACAATTTTGTGGACTAATAAGGTCATCAAATGAATCGTAATCACAATTGAAATGATCGAAAAAGAGATATGAGTTAATATATGTTCTAAAGTCGCAAATATCATAAAAGGGGTCCCATTACAGAATTGGGAATCGGGAATTGAATACATTTTAGGATCTATTGTATCTCTTTTAGAAGATGCCGCCACTCGGACTCGAACCGAGATGCTTTAGCACTGCTTCCTAAGAGCAGCGTGTCTACCGATTTCACCATGGCGGCTTACTTGAAATAATAATAGTCAATTCATGTTGAATCGTCGAGATTCAAGGATTCAATATAGTTTAGGAAACATTAATTAGAATCGATGAATAAAGACTGGTTTGTAGTTTAAATATTGGAATCTTCAATCAATAAAATACCTACTTAGGTAGTATCGTCGTGGGTTTTTTAACAATCAACTTTCACGTACTAGAAACTAAGTTCTCTCCAAACAGTTGGAACTCAATAGTTTTATCTCAGTTGAGCTATAAAACTAAGAATTGTCTTTTTTTCTCTATTTTTTTATGATTTGTTTTTCATTTATCCGATTTCATGGATTCAAATGAAAAAGATTGAGTTTTTTTTTCAATGAACAAAATCAAATAACTAGGATTTCATATCTATCACAATTTCATCATTAAATACAAAGAATTTGTTATTTTTCTAATGATTTCGATACCTTAGTATATTTAAATTAAAGTATTAATATTCTTTATTGCGCATAGAATTTCTAATTTATGATACCATTTACAAAACCAATTAAGTTTTTGGATAGGCATATAACAAAAGAGTTTCAATCTCTATCACAATTGTACTTTTCCCAATGGAAAAGTACAATTGTGATAGGGAAAAAAAATAATACTTAGAACCCAATATACAAAAAACTCTTATTCTATATATCACAGCAGTGAGTTCTAACTAATATTGAGAAATTCAATACAGAAAAATACATTAGTTAACATTCATCTTACAAAATTGGAGGTTCTTTAGGCTATATCAATTGAGATTATTCTAAGACTTTATTATTTGTTTGTCGCACAAAAAAACTTTTTGAATGCCCGGTGGAAACCGATTTCGCTAAAGAAAAAGCTTTTACTGCAGCTAAATATCCTTTTTTCTTCCAAATATTTCTACGAATACGTTTTTTTGACATAGAAGTACGTTTTTTTGGAACTGCCATTCAAAAAAAGGGGGTTCCTCCTTTTATCGTTGTATGTGAAAGACATGTATTCTTCAAAATAGATCGTTCTTTTTAGTTATTATCTATACTTATTTCGTGTATGTGGATAATTTTTTTAATATACTCTTTTTAATATACATTGTTTTTTTACTTTAACATATAAATATACATAATAAACATACAAATATATATAATACAAATATATTTATATATACATGTATATATTGATATATATATCACATATACATGTATGCGCGCGCATCACACATCACATATATAAATGACAACATGAGGGAAAAAAAAATAGAAGAAAATAAGGCAAAATGCAAATTGATTAAGTCCAGAGTGCTATGTCCATAATTCAAATTCCAATTAGAACTAGTACATTATCTGTTAAACAAGACATTCCATTACTTAGGCAACCTAAGTAATTTTTTATTTCAGTTATATACGAAGTAAGGAGTATCATAAGATTTCCGATAAACATAAGTTTTCTTTATTGGATTTCAATCCAATCAATCAGTTACACAACAAGTTAGGTAATTACTCCACTCCCAAAATGAACTAGAAAACCTAGGTATTCTTTTTTATTCGAATATAGATACTATGATCCATATTTGAATAAAAAAAGTACTCTTTTTTTGGTCTAACTCTTTTTCTTTACTATATTTACTATACTATATAATATATTTATTACTATATAATATATTACATATACTATTATAGTATATGTAATATGTTTATTAATCACCAACACAAAAAAAAAATATCAAAATCTAATAAATAAAAAATCTACTAAAGTAGTAAGAAAATTATTAAAAAATCTCATATTCCTTTAATCTTTTAATCTTTTCTTAGTTAAAATAACTACTAGGTAATCGCCTTTACCTTTACATAGTAATTTGGTCATATTTTTTGACCAACCAATTGTCAATTTTAGAATATTTCAAATATCTGAGAAAAAATCAGAATAATTAAGAATCCCAATATTTGACTTTTTTTTATATCTTTTTTTATTGATTTCTTTTATTATTGTTCCTTTATAAAAGGATAAAAAAGATAAGAATTGGTGAATCGAGAACAATTTGCAATTTGAAGAAAAAAGAGTTTCTTTTCTTATGGAACATACATATCAATATGCGTGGATAATACCTTTTCTTTCACTTCCAGTTACTATGTCAATAGGATTTGGACTTCTACTTATTCCGACAGCAACAAAAAATATTCGTCGCATGTGGGCTTTTCATAGTGTTTTACTCTTAAGTATAGCTATGGTGTTTTCGGCCAATCTGTCTATTCAACAAATAAATGGAAATTTTATCTATCAATATCTATGGTCTTGGACCATCAATAATGATTTTTCTTTAGAGTTTGGATACTTGATCGATCCACTTACTTCTATTATGTCAATACTAATTACTACTGTTGGAATCATGGTTCTTATTTATAGTGACAAGTATATGTATCACGATCAAGGATATTTGAGATTTTTTGCTTATATGAGTTTTTTTAATATTTCTATGCTGGGATTAGTTACTAGTTCCAATTTGATACAAATTTATATTTTTTGGGAACTTGTGGGAATGTGTTCTTATTTATTAATAGGGTTTTGGTTCACACGACCAATTGCAGCAAGTGCTTGTCAAAAAGCTTTTGTAACTAATCGTGTCGGGGATTTTGGTTTATTGTTAGGAATCCTAGGTTTTTATTGGATAACAGGTAGTTTAGAATTTCGGGATTTGCTCGAAATAACTAATAACTTAATCCAGAATAATGGGGTCAATTCTTTATTTGCTACTTTGTGTGCTTCTTTATTATTCGTCGGTGCAGTTGCTAAATCCGCACAATTCCCCCTTCACGTATGGTTACCTGATGCTATGGAAGGACCCACTCCTATTTCGGCTCTTATACACGCTGCTACTATGGTAGCAGCAGGAATTTTTCTTGTAGCTCGGCTTCTTCCTCTTTTCATAGTCATACCTTATATAATGAATTTCATTTCTTTAATAGGTGTAATAACACTATTATTAGGGGCTACTTTGGCCCTTGCTCAAAGAGACATTAAAAAAAGCTTAGCCTATTCTACAATGTCTCAATTGGGTTATATTATGTTAGCTCTAGGTATAGGTTCTTATCGAGCTGCGTTATTCCATTTGATCACTCATGCCTATTCAAAAGCTTTATTGTTTTTGGGATCCGGATCCATTATTCATTCAATGGAACCTATTGTTGGATATTCACCAGATAAAAGTCAGAATATGGTTCTTATGGGTGGTTTAACAAGATATGTTCCAATTACAAGAACCACTTTTTTATTGGGTACACTTTCTCTTTGTGGTATTCCACCTCTTGCTTGTTTTTGGTCCAAAGATGAAATTCTTAATGATAGTTGGTTGTATTCACCAATTTTCGCAGTAATAGCTTATTTCACAGCAGGATTTACCGCATTTTATATGTTTCGGGTATATTTACTTACCTTTGATGGGTATTTACGTGTTCATTTTCAAAATTACAGTAGCACTAAAAACGGTTCGTTCTATTCCATATCTCTATGGGGAAAAGGAACTACAAGAGGAGTCAATCCTAATTTACTTTTATCAACAATGAATAAAAAGGTTTCTTTTTATTCAAAAGATAGATCGAAAATTGATAATAATGTAAGAAATAGGATACGATACTTTAGTACTTACTTTGGAAATAAATACACTTCCATGTATCCTCACGAATCGGACAATACTATGCTATTCCCTCTTCTTGTATTAGTACTATTTACTTTGTTGGTTGGATCAATAGGAATTTCTTTTGATCAAGGAGTAATAGATTTTGATATATTATCGAAATGGTTAACCCCATCAATAAATCTTTTACATTCAAGTTCTAATTATTATGTAAATTCGGATGAATTTTTTACAAATGCAATTTTTTCAGTAAGTATAGCGATTTTCGGACTATTTATAGCATATATTTTATATGGATCCGCTTATTCATTTTTACAGAATTTTGATTTAATCAATTCATTTGTAAAAGGGGGTCCTAAAAGAATTCTTGTGGACCGAATAAAAAATGTGATATACAATTGGTCATATAATCGTGGTTACATAGATATTTTTTATACTAGAGTTTTTACCGTGGGGATAAGAGGATTAACCGAACTAACTCAGTTTTTTGATAGACGTATAATTGATGGAATTACAAATGGTGTTGGTGTTGCAAGTTTTTTTATAGGGGAAGGGATTAAATATATGGGAGGTGGACGA